AATCGGCAAAATTTTATGAAAATGAAAGTGTTGACATGTTTCATAAGAGGCCCCCTAATGAAATTAAGAAAAGGGGGCAAATCTCTTTTTTGGATTTTGTTTTTGCTGAAGGTATTTTGAGGGATACATCTCCACAAAAGTACTTAATTTTAATTCATAACACAAAAATGCATTGTGCAAAAATCCATAGTTACATTCCTTTTTTTAGATAGGTTACCCGAAAACAAAAGAAGGAGTAATAAAAAATGACTTTTTGATTGTTATGATATAGAACCCGAATGATATAAGATCAAAAAGTCATTTTTATTTATGTTTGATCATGTTTAAATTAATTACAAGTTTTTTTTTTTCAAATCAAATACATTCAATTCAAATAAATCATTGTTATCCAGGATTCATGGGAAAAAAAAGAGCCATGCCAGTCCCTAGCTGGGCTCTTGTTCTGGTTGTATAAAAAACTGAAATAAATATTTATTTAATATATAATAATATAATGAATATAAATAAAATAGAAGAAAATATCTTAAATTCAATAAGATATAAAGAAAGAAGGTTTTTTTTTCAAGCCCTACTTTTTGTTCTTTTTGTTTATGCGATGTAACATAATAATTCAATTTTTTTAATTGGGGAGAGATGGCTGAGTGGACTAAAGCGTCGGATTGCTAATCCGTTGTACGAATTTTTGTACCGAGGGTTCGAATCCCTCTCTTTCCGTTTCCGTTGATTAGGAAGCTTCTTTTTTTTGTTTTCCTTCCTTGTTTATTTAATTTTTTTACTAGTTAAAGATCTAAAATAGATAGAAAAACAAAAAAAGATTTCAAAATCCAGCATAAGTAAGGAAAACACATAAAACAAAAAAGATTTTCTTATTCTTCACGTCCTGGATTACGTCCTGGATCATTAGATAAGAATCCGAAGATGAAAAGAGAAACAAAGAAAATCACTATCGTGTAAACAAATAGTTTTAGAGTAAGCATTACAAAATCTCCAAGATAATTTTTAAAAAACGACAGAGAAAGAGAATAGATTCTCTTCTATTTCACATTATGTTTCCTTTGATACTAAGTTTCTAAGAAATAAAGTTATTTCGAGGAAATCCAAAAAAATTTAGAAATTGATTTCTTAATGGAAAAAAACGGAAATGATGAGATGGTCCGGATTTTTCTTGTCTATCCAAAAATTGCATGAATCAAAGATTCACACTGTAAGACTTATCTGATCTTATAAAATGTTAAAATGTTCGAATTTTTTTTTTCGAATAAATTTTGAATTTTTTTAGGACATTATTCAAATGAAAGATCTCATCGAAAACTTACAGCAGCTTGCCAAACAAAAGCTAAAAGAAAAAAGAATAGGGGTATTACTGGCATAATATCTACAATTGGATTCAAAAAAGCGTAAGCTTCAGGTAATTTCGCCAAGAAAAAACTACTTGAATAAAGGGCAGAGTGAATACAAATACAGACCAAGCTAAAGATATTAAGCATAACAAAAATGTTGTTCTTTAAGAAAAATTAATTGTATTTTTGCTTTTTTTTGAATTCTAATTTTTATTTTTTATTGTATTTTATTATATATTATATTATTATATATATGATATATTTTATGATTTAGTATAATTTTTATTTATTATACTTTTATATTCAGAATGCAATATTAAAGGAAAAATATAAAGAATTATAAAGAAATATACTTATAAAGAATAGAATATATAATAATAAGATAGAAAAGAATTTTTAAAAGGGATAATAATAGAAATAATTCCAATATTGAATTCAGCTTTATTATTATTATCATTTTTATGAATATTTATTATAGATATGAATATTCATAAATGGGTAATAAAACTGAAAAAATGAATCAAATAAGATCAGACCTCCAATCCCCTTTTGATTTGAACTTATCCAGTTCAAAATCTTTGCATTCTAAAATCAAAAATAGACAAAATCAGACTTTCATACAATATCTTAATTGAATTCTATGTAATGATCAATAAATTCCGTTTAATTTGATATCTATGCATATCAAAATCAAAATCCTAGCAACAAATTATTATATAAGAGAATAAGTGGAATTGACGAACAACCAATAATAGTATTTATTAGTGTCAAATCTAAAATGGGGCGTGGCCAAGTGGTAAGGCAACGGGTTTTGGTCCCGTTATTCGGAGGTTCGAATCCTTCCGTCCCAGATCCTATTTATTCATGTTCTTTTTTTAATCATCCGTCTATAATCTAAATTGAGTAATTTATGAATATGTAGATGTAGATTCATAAGCGACTCGATTTTTTTTTGAATACCCACTCGCTCGTTATTATTATTCATTATTAATCCGAGTGATTGGATTTATATACGTATTATATACCTATTCTATTTAATAGAATTTTTTTTATTGCATTGATAGTAAATAAATGACTATCGAAGTCGAAGATGAAAAAGAAAAGATGTATATGATTTTTCATCACATGACTATTCATCTATTCTATTTTCATGTAAATAGAGGAAAAAAGTTCTATGGAAAAACAGTGGTTCAATTCAATGCTCTTTAATAGAGAGTTAGAATACAGGTGTGGTTTAAGTAAATCACTAGATAGTTTTGGTCCTATTGAAAATACCGGTGTAAGTGAAGACCTCCCAATCTTAACTGATGGTGTCAGGAACATACGGAATTTCATATCGGATAAAACTTTTTTAGTTAAGGATAGTAAAAGGAAGAGTTATTCCATATATTTTGCTATTGAAAATCACATTTTGGAGATTGACAATGATCATTCTTTTCGAACTGAACCAGAAAGTTTTTTCTCTAGTTATAAGAATTCTAGCTATTTGAAGAATGGCTCGAAGAATAATGATGATGATTACATGTATGATACTAAATCTAATTGGAATAATAACATTAATAGTTGCATTGAAAGTTATCTCCGTTCTCAAATATGTATTGAGAGTTACATTTTAGGTGATAGTGACCAATACAATGACAGTGAGTTTAATAGTTACGTTTGTGGTAAGGTCAGAAATAGTGGTGAAAGCAAGAGTACTAGTATAATAACTAGCACGAATGATAGTGATTTTACAAAAAGAGAAAGTTCTAATGATCTCGATGAGACTCAAAAATATAAGCATTTATGGGTTGAATGCGAAAATTGTTATGGGTTAAATTATAAGAAAATTTTGAAATCAAAAATGAATATTTGTGAACACTGTGGATATCATTTGAAAATGAGCAGTTCAGATAGAATTGAACTTTTGATTGATCCAGGTACTTGGAATCCTATGGATGAAGACATGGTCTCTCTGGATCCCATTGAATTTCATTCGGAAGAGGAACCTTATAAAACTCGTCTTGATTCTTATCAAAAAAGGACAGGATTAAAGGAAGCTGTTCAAACAGGCACAGGTCGACTAAACGGTATTCCTGTAGCAATTGGTATTATGGATTTTCAGTTTATGGGGGGTAGTATGGGATCCGTAGTGGGTGAAAAAATAACCCGGTTGGTCGAATATGCTACCAATCAATGTTTGCCTCTTATTATAGTATGTGCATCCGGAGGAGCACGTATGCAAGAAGGAAGTTTGAGCTTAATGCAAATGGCTAAAATATCGTCTGCTTTATATAATTATCAAATCAATCAAAAGTTATTCTACGTACCGATACTTACATCTCCGACTACTGGTGGGGTGACAGCTAGTTTTGGCATGTTAGGGGATATCATTATTGCTGAACCAAACGCTTACATTGCATTTGCGGGGAAAAGGGTAATTGAACAAACGTTGAATAAGGAAGTGCCCGAAGGTTCACAATCAGCCGAATTTTTATTCCAAAAGGGCTTATTTGATTCAATCGTACCACGTAATCTTTTAAAGGAGGTTCTAACTGAGTTATTTCAGTTCCATGGTTTCTTTCCTTTGACTCAAAATGAAAAGTAAAGCAGACCCTAAAATTCTTTTTTTTTTACGAAATTAGACAAGAGAAACATTATGTCCCTTTTTTTGTAGAAATAGAGGGCGGAATTCATCCAGTGATTTAGTTCTACATTCCTTACTATATTAATAAGATATTTATTATTATATTATAAATATATTTTGTCCTTTTGATTCTTACGAAATCTTATTGATTTTTTTCTTTGATTATTGATTTATTATATTCTATACTTATTATGTATACCCAATAATATAGAGTATAATATATATATTTGTTTATTATCTATATCTTCATATATATATTCATTTGGCTATACTTAGTCTAATTTTTTAAATAAACTTAGTATAAGTCTATATGAATTCTAGTGATTATAGACTATCTTTAATATCTTTATTACACTATAAGAATAATCAAAATATAAAATTCATATAACAAAAATATTAATCTAATAATCAACAAAAAAGAACAGGTACAAATAGAAAATTGAGGTACCCATTTTATGATAAACTTACCTTCCGTTTTTGTTCCTTTAGTGGGCCTAGTATTTCCGGCAATTGCAATGGCTTCTTTATTTCTTTATGTTCAAAAAAACAAGATTTTTTAGATACGGACAGTAGGGATAAATCTCATATATTTTTTTAGATAAAGTCAAATTTATTTGCTTGGATTTGTTATTCTGTTCCATTTTTTAATAACTCTTGCATATCTAAAAAAAAAAAACAAAAGAAAATACTAATATCAGCCTTAATAAGATTAGGATAAGATTAGGAGGCTTTAATCTAACAATCAACAAAAAAGAACAGGTACAAATAGAAAATTGAGCCTTTTATGACTATGGTAGATGTTTTTTTGCCTTTCGTGGGACTAGTATTAATTGTAACGGCTGGTGTATTGGTTCATGTTCAACAACACATTTTTCGGGGGGTCAGGACACCTTATGCGTAGCTTCCAAGGACAAGAACACACATGGATTTACACTATACCCGGGGCCCGAAAACCAATCAATTTCTTCTGGGCTTCTTTCACTCTTTTAGGTTCATTAGGGGTTTTATTTATTTCAGCTTCTAGTTATTATGGTAGTAATTTTTTCAATTCGTCCGAATCTGTAGTTCCTTTTTTGCCACAGGGGGCCACGCTGACTTTCTATGGAATCGCGGGTCTATTTGTAAGTTTTCATTGGTGGATTCTAATTTTTTGGAATGTGGGTAGTGGTTATAATCTTTACGATAACCAAATTGGAATGGTGTGGCTTTGTCGTTACGGATTTCCTGGAGAAAATCGTTATATTCTTTCCCAAGTTCGTGTGGAAGATATTTTGGCCCTTCAATTTTACGCTAACCCAGAACCTCGTACAGGTGTCCTTTATATGTACACCAGAGAACAGGGGGCCATTCCCTTGACTCCTCTTGATGATTATTATGAGAGGACTCCACGCACCAGCGTTTTCGAAACAGCTTCGGACTTGGCCGCATTCTTGGATGTACAATTGGAAATAATTGTATAAAAAAATTCGAAAAATAAACGCTTTCTTATAGAAAGCGTTTATTTTTCGAATTTTATCCATTTTAAATTGATAGCTTTTGAAACAATATTTTTCTTCTTCATTCGAATTGGCAGTGGATTCTTTTGTTTTATTATTTGATTTCTGTATTCTTTTGTATTATTTTTCAAAATTAAAGGAAAGAACTAACTTCCGAATTACAAATAATTACAAATAAAAAACGAGAATAGATTATCCATTTCTATGAATAAATTAGAAATGGATATTGATAGGCTCTATTACTTGGAATAGAACTTATGCTTGATAGAAAGATTATTATCATATATAGTTGACAAATAAGATGAAGCTGAGTTCATTAAAGACGAAAAATGGCAAAAAAGAAAGCATTCATTCCCCTTCTATGTCTTACATTCATAGTCTTTTTGCCCTGGTGCATCTCTTTTACATTTAAAAAAAGTCTCGAATCTTGGGTTACTAATTGGTGGAATACTAAACAATCCGAAATTTTCTTGAATATCATTCAAGAAAAAAGTATTTTAAAGAAATTCATAGAGTTCGAGGAACTGTTCCTATTGGATGAAATGCTAAAGGAATACCCAAAAACACATTTACAAAATCTTCATGTTGGAATCTACAACGAAACCATCCAATTGATCAAGACGCACAACCAAGATCGTATCCATACGATTTTGCACTTCTCGACAAATATAATCTGTTTCCTTATTTTAAGTGGTTATTCTATTCTGGGTAATCAACAACTCATTATTCTTAACTCGTGGGTTCAAGAATTTCTATATAACTTAAGTGACACAATAAAAGCTTTTTCTATTCTTTTATTAACTGATTTATGTATAGGATTCCATTCGACTCATGGTTGGGAACTAATGATTGGTTCTGTCTATAAAGATTTTGGATTTACTCAGAATGATCAGATTATATCGGGTCTTGTTTCGACTTTTCCAGTCATTTTAGATACAATTTTTAAATACTGGATTTTCCGTTATTTAAATCGTGTATCTCCGTCACTTGTAGTGATTTATCATTCAATGAATGACTGAAAAAACGATCCACTGATCCAATTATAAAGTTTGTTTTTTGTATATAAAAGAGAAACATTCCAAATTTTACTTATTTTTTTCTTTCTACTCATATTCTTCCTATATTCTAGGAAAATAATTTCATTAAATAGCAGAATCATGGATAGGGAACTATGTCAGTAACCTACCTAATCTTATTGTAGAAATTTTCAGGATCAATGACCATGCAAACTAGAAATGCTTTTTCTTGGATAAAGGAAGCGATTACTCGATCCATTTCCGTATTGCTCATGATATACATAATAATTCGAGCACCCATTTCAAATGCATATCCGATTTTTGCCCAGCAGGGTTATGAAAATCCGCGAGAAGCAACCGGCCGTATTGTATGTGCCAATTGCCATTTAGCTAATAAGCCCGTAGATATTGAGGTTCCACAAACGGTACTTCCCGATACTGTATTTGAAGCAGTTGTGCGAATTCCTTATGATATGCAAGTGAAACAAGTTCTTGCTAATGGTAAAAAGGGGGCTTTGAATGTGGGGGCTGTTCTTATTTTGCCGGAGGGTTTTGAATTGGCCCCTACCGATCGTATTTCGCCCGAGATTAAAGAAAAGATAGGTAATCTGTCTTTTCAAAGCTATCGTCCTACAAAAAAAAATATTCTTGTGGTAGGCCCCGTCCCTGGTCAGAAATATAGTGAAATTACCTTTCCTATTCTTTCTCCAGATCCCGCTACTAAGAAAGATGTTTACTTCTTAAAATATCCTATATACGTAGGCGGGAACAGGGGAAGGGGTCAGATTTATCCCGACGGGAGCAAGAGTAATAATAATGTTTATAATGCTACAGCAACGGGTATAGTAAACAAAATTATACGAAAAGAAAAAGGGGGATACGAACTAAGGATAGTGGATGCATCGGATGGACGTGAAGTGATTGATATTCTACCTCCAGGACCAGAACTTCTTGTTTCAGAGGGTGAATCTATCAAATTGGATCAACCGTTAACGAGTAATCCTAATGTGGGTGGATTTGGTCAGGGGGATGCAGAAATAGTGCTTCAAGATCCATTACGTGTCCAAGGTCTCTTGTTCTTCTTGGCATCTATTATTTTGGCACAAATCTTTTTGGTTCTTAAAAAGAAACAATTTGAGAAGGTTCAATTGTCGGAAATGAATTTCTAGGTATGCGGATTTATCAACAACTTAAGATGTTGATAAATTATGTAATTATTCTGCATAATAAAAAAAATTATGGAAAGACCTTTGCTTCTTTCTAGTTTTTTTCTACCATATTTTGAGAATTCGTAGAACTAGTCAGTCATAGTATATATATTGTGTGTGAAGAAGACTGTTTTACTTTGCTTTTTTTTTTTCAACTCCACAATCAATTAGAATCATATGATTATTTTACTGTTTTTACTTTTCAATGTCCTAAAATAGAAATATATTAATGGTTTTCTATTGTAATGGAATTCAATTCGACTCGATACTAAACCTAAACAAAAAAATAGGCAGAGAATTTTGAGTAAAGTAGAAATAGAAACGGGGAAAACGGGATTCTAGGATGGATTATTTGTCTTTTCCTAGAGTCCGGTTTTTTTTTCTTGCTTATGTCGAATTCGGTGAGCCCTAGATTTCATAGAATCTAATCGGATTGGCTGTCTTGTGTTTCTAAAAAATTAATAATCATAGGGTTCGGATTGATCTAAACCAGCTCATTATGTATATGACTCACCATGCCAACTATAAAACAACTTATTAGAAACACAAGACAGCCAATCCGAAATGTCACAAAATCTCCCGCTCTTCGGGGATGCCCTCAGCGCCGAGGAACATGTACTAGGGTGTATGTGCGACTCGTTTAGATCATAGACTAAAAAGAAATTTTTCCAGTATCGGTAATTGTTTAAGATAGTTTGAATGGAAGAATTCCATTCACACACACTATCTTAACTTAAAAAAAAATCTATTCTATTAGTAAGAATTATATATAATTCTATTGTGTATCAAATTTATGGTTTCGATTGGTGCAAACAGAATCAACTTAATTTGCAATTTAAGATGAAAAAGACTTTCCCATTGGTAACAAATAGTTATCCATTAAGCGGGAAAAATCCGATTTCAAATAAACAAAAATTATGCCCTAAATTTTGCAAGAACGGACTAAGAGGGTCAACTACCCAGCTAATTTTCGTACTTAAATACCGTTACTGTATAGCTAGATTTCGTTGTGAAAAACCTATTACTAGATATTTCATGGGTAGAGCCCATGAGTGTGAACTGTACAAGTTAACAATAACATTGATTAAATAAAGATTCAATGAAGGAAGGGGCTCCGGTGTATAGAAAGGACCTTACCGTTTAAAAAGTAATCATAGAAACGAAGGAACCCACCATTTCTTTGTCTATTTCTATTTAATTTACTATATTTTTGGAATACCTAGTATCAATAGAATTTATTATTTCTTAGAAAAAAAAATGGTGGTTGGGAAGGTTATAGTAGCAAAAGCCATTGGAATTTTTATTTTATACATTGGAAGAATCCATTTTTGTTATTAATAGACTAGGAAGGATAAAAGAATAACTGAAAGAAAAAATCAAATAGTTATTCATAAAAGTCTGATTTATTCAATGACCAGAATTAAACGAGGATATATCGCTCGAAAACGAAGGACAAAAATTCGTTTATTTACATCAAGTTTTCGCGGAGCTCATTCAAAACTTACTCGAACTATTTCACAACAGAGAATCAAAGCTTTGGTTTCGGCTCATCGAGATAGAGGTAGGAAAAAAAGGGATTTTCGTAGTTTGTGGATCAGTCGAATAAATGCAATAATTGGCCAGAATAAACAAGAAATATACAATATTTATAGTGATTTAATGTATAATATGTCCAAGAGACAATTGCTTCTTAATCGTAAAATAGTTGCACAAATAGCTATATTGAAAGGGAATTGTCTTTTTATGATTGCCAATGAGATCATAAAAAAATAAAAATTCCCCGGAGACTTAACTCCGGGAAGGTGGTAGAATAGAAGAGATTTATATGATAAAATAGAATTCATATGACAAAGCCATCCAAATTAATAAACAACCACGCTCAAAAAAAAATTATTATTATCTTTTTTCTTACAGCGGAACAACCCAAATTGGATTGTCATAGTTTTCGAACAAAATATCAATCCACATTTAAATTGAGTTTAGATTCAAAATGGAATTCAATTCAAGAGTAACTCTATTTTTTTTTTTTTTTCAGAACAGTAGTTCTAGTGGTCGACTTCGACTCGCTTTTTTCAAATTTTTTTTTTCCATTATTAGCAAAAGGTAACGAATTAACAAAAGGTAACAAAGATAAAATACGAGCTTGTTTTATAGCAATCGTAATTAATCGTTGTTGTTTTAAGGTCAATCGATTCACGCGTCGAGATAATATTTTTCCCTGGTGACTAATCAATCGATAAAGTAAACTCATGTTTTTATAATCAATTCGATCCCCCGATTGGATCGGGGACAAACTCCTACGAAAAGATTGTTTGGATTTAAGAAAGAGTCGCTTAGATTTATCCATTGTTTGTTTATTCCTATACCGAAAATCCAATTTATTATAAAAAAGGATTTGTTTTATACTTATTATGTTTTATTTATATTCTTATTTTTTTTAATATATGTTTATTATATAATGAAATATATGCTATATAATGTTATATATATAATTTATATGTTATCTATCTAATTTATCAATATATAATTTATAATCTAATTTTTAGAATATATCTTCTATTTCAAATATCCTACCTTGTAAAGGTGACACCCAAGCTATCTTTTATTTCTCTATTTCTTTATCTCTGCGTGAATCGTATGTTTGCAACAAAAGGGACAGAATTTTCTCAATTCCAATCGACTAGGTGTATTGTGTCGATTCTTTTGAGTAATATATCTAGAAATACCTCTTGATTCCTTATTAACACTCTTTTGATCACAACTGGTACATTCCAAAATAACAGTTATTCGTATATCTTTACCCTTGGCCATGAACCTCCTTTGGTTTTTTAATTCACTTAATTCTTCGATTTTGAGATTCGAAGCGAAGAATAAAATAAAAAAGGAACGAAAAAAAGTATAAGTTGATAATTCAAAATCAAATTATGAAAGATTTTATTCCAATTAATTTTATATAGTACAGTAATAATTCAGTAATATAATGCAATGATTTCGCACTATATCGCAGTACAGTATTTCATTTTTCATTTAAGTATCTTATATGATATTATTGCCCCTGCCCTAGCATTCCAATCCCATTTCTGGTATTCCTCTATTATTAATAGCAATGGAATTGAATTATTAATTCAATTCCATTGAAACCTGGGAAAAATTCTGAGTTTCAGTGAGACCAAATACACCTTTCTTCTTTCTCTTTTTTTCGAATTAGAATAAGTTCGAAAAAAAGAAATAAAGAAGAAGGAATTAATCACAGATATTGGATTAGATCTCTAATCTTCGTCATACCTTCCTGTGCCAATAACTAGAATGAAAAAAAGGGGAATATCAATGCATCCGGGAATAAACGATTGATTTCTATCAAGAGACCCGCTAAAATCCCGAACCATAGAGTACTTGCTACTGGTGCCACAGAGAGATATGTTTTTAGATCTCGCATTTTTAAAATCCTCCTTCGTTTTTCTTGTAATTTGTAATATATAATTACATATAGGAATATGATCAAATGGTAATTTTTTTAATAATCACTTGCATTTGTCAGGGGAAATCCCAATTCAAATTGAATTGTACAACAATTCATTAGATATTTTATTTATATATAAAATAAATATTAATTTAATATATTATTCTTAATAAGATATTAAGATTATAATAACTATAATTATATTATATATATTATTTTCTTTTTCATATTTTTTTATATTCTTTGTTGTTATTATTATACTCTATATATTCTCTTTATTTAATTAAATATTATTAAGAAATACAATTTTTTTCTTTTTTCATATTTTATATTAAAGTAAAAAAAAAAGAAAAAAAGGCAGGAGTATTTGATATATATAACAGAAAAATGTGGAAAACAAGACAAAGATGCTTTACAATGAGACTGGAAACCAATGGAAAGGGATGTAGCGCAGCTTGGTAGCGCGTTTGTTTTGGGTACAAAATGTCACAGGTTCAAATCCTGTCATCCCTATCTCTAACTATTAGTTATCATATGAGCAGTAAAAAGAGATCAATTGAGACCGATTCAAATTGGACATACATACTCAATACCAATAGTTAACTATGGATAACTATTGGTATTGAGTATGTATATGCATGCAAGATGTATTGGCATCACATAAAATAAAATTTTTTATGAAAATAAAGCGCTCTTAGTTCAGTTCGGTAGAACGCGGGTCTCCAAAACCCGATGTCGTAGGTTCAAATCCTACAGAGCGTGATTCCTGTCTTGTTCCATTGAGAATCACACGGAAAGAATGGCATAAGAGTCTAATCTAAAGTCTGAATTTGATCTCCTCTGAATCAAGATTAAAACAAAGAAATAGGAGGTCAATAAACAAAAGAGATCTTACTTAATCAAAGATCCAACTGATCACCACGTCTATATTGTAAATATGCCGTTACAAATAATCCAGCCAAAGTAATAGGAATTAGACCTAACACGATTCCAAATAGAAAAACTTCAATCATTTGAATTTGTTTGAAAGGAAAAAAAGGGAGGGTAATATCTATCCTTAAATATGAATCTGTATTTATCATGAGTCTCAATCACTAAGAAATTGGTGATTGACATAATAAGGAACTGTGGAATATCTAGAATATTCCAAAATTTCCAATTCATCTCAAAATTTCAAATCAAAATCAAATAAGTCGTATCTTATTCAGACTGATAAAAAGACCTGCGGTTATAGTTAAAACTGCTAGTAGAAAACCGAAATAACTGGTTATAGTGAGCATAAGGAAACTAAATGAAATAGGTTCTTTTTATACATATGTTTATAAAGCACTTTCCTAAGTTTCCATTTTTGAGA